GTATTTTGGCCCTAGCTCCTAAATCAATTCCGAAGTAGATTGATTCTGATCACTCATTGATTCGTCCGGTATCTAAATATAGGATCCATTTCTAAGTTAGTTTACTAGATCGAAATCTTATGATGTTCAAAACTGTATAGATACAATGTCACATTCAGTAAAGATTTATGATACATGTATAGGATGTACTCAATGTGTTCGAGCGTGCCCCACTGATGTATTAGAAATGATACCCTGGGACGGATGTAAAGCTAAACAAATCGCTTCTGCTCCAAGGACCGAAGACTGTGTTGGTTGTAAGCGATGTGAATCTGCCTGTCCGACCGATTTCTTGAGTGTTCGAGTTTATTTATCGCAAGAAACAACTCGTAGTATGGGTCTAGCTTATTGATACGTTCCATAAAACTCTCCTTGAATCCATCTTTTTTTTACCGACAAAATCCGTGCTCAAAATATTTTTATTTGATTTTGAGCACGGATTTTTCTGGCCCAAATGTATCTTGTCTTTACCACGAATCATTTTCCTTTATTAACAATAATTGTAGTTTTGCCAATATCTGCAGGTTCATTAATTTTCTTTCTTCCACATATAGGAAATCGAATATACCGTTGGTATATTATATGCATATGTATTTTAGAACTTCTTCTAACGACTTATGCATTCTGTTATCATTTTCAATTGGATGATCCATTAATCCAACTAGTGGAGGATTTCCAATGGATCGCTTTTTTTGATTTTCATTGGAGATTAGGAATAGATGGACTTTCTATAGGACCTATTTTACTGACGGGATTCATCACGACTTTAGCTACTTTAGCGGCTCGGCCTGTTACTCGAGATTCTCGATTATTTCATTTTCTGATGTTAGCAATGTACAGTGGGCAAATAGGATTATTTTCTTCTCGGGACCTTTTACTTTTTTTCCTGATGTGGGAGTTAGAATTAATTCCCGTTTATTTACTTGTATCCATGTGGGGAGGAAAAAAACGTCTGTACTCAGCTACAAAATTTATTTTGTATACAGCGGGTGGTTCCGTTTTTCTTTTAATGGGAGTTCTGGGTATCGGTTTATATGGTTCTAATGAACCAACACTTAATTTTGAAATATTAGCTAATCAGCCCTATCCTGTGGGCTTGGAAATACTATTATATATTGGATTTTTTATTGCTTTTGCTGTCAAATTGCCAATCATACCCCTACATACATGGTTACCAGATACCCATGGAGAAGCACATTATAGTACTTGTATGCTTCTAGCCGGAATCTTATTAAAAATGGGAGCGTATGGATTAGTTCGAATCAATATGGAATTATTTCCTCATGCTCATTCTATATTTTCTCCTTGGTTGATGATAGTAGGTGCAATGCAAATAATCTATGCAGCTTCAACATCTCTGGGTCAACGGAATTTAAAAAAAAGAATAGCTTATTCCTCTGTATCACATATGGGTTTCATAATTATAGGAATTGGTTCTATCACTGATATGGGGCTCAACGGAGCCCTTTTACAAATAATCTCTCATGGATTTATTGGTGCTGCACTCTTTTTCTTGGCCGGAACTACTTATGATAGAATACGTCTTGTGTATCTTGACGAAATGGGTGGAATAGCTATCCCAATGCCAAAAATATTCACGATGTTCAGTAGCTTTTCGATGGCCTCCCTTGCATTACCAGGTATGAGTGGTTTTATTGCTGAATTAATAGTATTTTTTGGACTACTTACTAGTCCAAAATATTTTTTAATGACAAAACTACTAATTACTTTTGTAATGGCAATTGGAATCATATTAACTCCTATTTATTTATTATCTATGTTACGCCAGATGTTCTATGGATACAAGATATTTAATGTACCAACCTATTATTTTTTTGATTCTGGACCGCGAGAGTTATTTATTTTGATCTCTATTTTTTTACCAATACTAGGTATTGGTATGTATCCTGATTTTGTTCTTTCACTATCAGTTGAAAAGGTTGAAGTTATTCTATCTAATTCTTTTTATGGATAGTTTTGATGAATAAAAAAGAAAAAAAAATCAATTTGAACAGGTGAGAACCTTGTGAATCACTACACTATTAAATTCACAGGGTTCTCACCTGTTCACACAAATTTTTTTTTATCTGATATGTGTTGTCTACTTTTCTATTCCTATTCATCATAACCCCTTAAAAAAAATTGTGTTTAATTCAATTATATGTTAATGTAAATAAACCATAACTATGTAGTCCTATTCCTAATAGATTTATCCCAAAATAGCATATCCAAATTATAAGAAATCCAATAGACGCCACAATTGCTGAATTGGTACCCTGCAATTTTATATTTGTTCGAGTATGTAAATAAATCGCGAATACGATCCAAGTAATAAAAGCCCAAGTTTCTTTTGGATCCCAACTCCAATAAGATCCCCATGCTTCGTTAGCCCATACTGCTCCAGAAAGAATTCCTATGGTTAAAAAGATAAATCCTAGACTAATAACCCGATAACTCCAATAATCCAATTGTTGAATCAATTGGGACCTGTAATAATTAAAAAGAGAAGTATTTTTGAAAATATTACTTCGTTCGTTCATGTATTCGATTTCACCAAATAAAAAGGAACCATTGAAATTTAAAAAACGATTACTCGTAGCAAAAAACTTTTTATTTTTTCTAACTGTAATGACTATAAGTGATACTGATAATAATGATCCACATAAAAGGGCAGCGTAGCCTAATATCATCATACTTACGTGCATTATTAACCACTCAGATTGAAGAGCTGGTACTAATACTGTAGATTTGTGTATTTCAGTTAAAAGACCTGAAGTAGCAAAGCCTTGGGTAAAAATAGCACTTGGGCCAATTATTGTGCTTATAATATTTTTATTTTTTTTGAAATACGGAACGATATGAATAAGGGAAAAACTCCAGGAAAGGAAAATTAATGATTCATATAAATCACTTAGTGGAAAATGTTCCGAATAAATCCAACGAGTAACTAATAATCCTGTTATAGAGAACAAATTCATTATCATGCCCTTTTCGGATGAATTATATAGTTTTACGATTTCATCGACTAAAAAAGTTATCAAATGAATTATAAGTACAATTGAAACGAGCGAAAAAGAAATATGAGTTAATATATGCTCTAAGGTTGAAAATATCATAAGATTACAGGAGTCCTTTAATTATAAGGAGGGTTTGATTCATTATAGGATCTATTTACTTTTTTTAGGAGATGACATGCCGCCACTCGGACTCGAACCGAGATGCTCTAGCACTGCTTCCTAAGAGCAGCGTGTCTACCAATTTCACCATAGCGGCTTATCTTGAACTCATAATAGTCTATGAATAAGCAATCGTCTAGATTTAAGAATTCGATTGGTTGCAATATTTTTTAGGAAAGATTCAAATTGATGAATAAAAATTTCTTCAACATAGGTATTTGAAGGTTCATTATTTTAGTTTAGAGTCTTCATTTTTATTTCGTGCATCTTATTTTATACTCTCTTCAACTTGAATTCTTGCAAAATTAAAAAATCCTACTATCAATTCAATTAAGGGAGAGAGCTCAAATTTTTGTTTTAATGAACTATTTCAAAATTTAGTTGCTCTCAAAAATCGAAAACAAAAAATGCAGTTTATCAATGAATATTAATAAAAACAAATCCATTTTGAATCATTCACAATTGACACATTATTTATCCAGAATAATTTCAATAAGTATTTTTGAATGGATTCATCACAAGAGATATTAGGGCGGTTTATATAGGAATTTCGAGGAAATCGAAAAGTAAGAAAGTTACACAAAAGGGTTTAGAATTTGAGTTTCCATTATTTTAGTAACGAAAGATATTCGCTCTTCTATAGATATAGAGAAAGTGAATATATAGAAAAAATAAAAACTTATATTATTGGAAGAAATAGGTTGATGGGGAAAATAATACTCCCCACCTTGAAAATGAAAAGATATACCAAAAAAATCGAGTATCTTGTGTTTTTTTGTTAAATTTTATATATTCTAGATTCTCAAAGCGGAGAGAATTCCATTTTATATTGATTAACTCCGATAGGGAATGGAAATCGATAATTTTATTTTTGAAATGAAATCAGTCAATTTTTCGAGTCAGCCCGATTCAGATTATTTCAACGTTTTACTATTTATTTTATTTGTTTGTCGCACAAAAAAACTTTTCGAATTCCCGGTAGAAAGAGATTTCCCTAAGGAAAACGCTTTTAACGATGCACAATACCCCTTCCTTTTCCAAACATTTTTTCGAATACGCTTTTTTGATACAGAAGTACGTTTTTTTGGAACTGCCATTGAAATTCAAATTAAGAGATTACTCATTGGTATAGCTGGATGTGAAAGACATCTATTGTTCAAAATAAATATACGTTTTCCTAATTCATTATAGATTTATTTTCTTTTAAAATAATATTTTTTTTTATAAAAAAAAAGAATAGGTATAGGTGAACGATATGGAAAAATTGTATAAAATATTACTAAAAAAAATAGAAAATAAAAAAGAAGAATATTCTTTCTTTATTTTTCAAATGAGTTTTTCCAGTCCATAAGAAAATAGTTTTATCACTTGGTGTTTTTCTTTCATATTCTTCTCGATTCAAATCTATATTTCCAAAATCTGTTGTGCCATAGAAATGGAATTGCTTGAACTTAATAAAATGAAAGAATCAAAAATTACATAACATGACATAAAATGAAAATACCTCAAGAAAGGTTTAAGATGAGAATCCAACCTTCTGTTTATAAAAAAACTTTATTAAAATCTTTTCTATTAACTTGTCAAACAAGGGAAAATACGCCGAATTTTACTTGAATTTTTCAATTCGAAAGAGAATAATTATAAATCTTTTTCTTTCATTTGACCAATTGTAACTTCTTGATTTGAATATTTGAAGTAGTTAACATAAACTCCAAAAAAAAGAAATAAAAATGAAAAAATTGAAGGTAGTATATATTGATTCCTTTGAAAAGAGGTAAGATCCGG